TAAAAGATAATTTCGATTTTCTATTCAATTCAAAATGGAAATATGATAATTTTCTGAGAATTACGTATAGGCAACATATATAAATAAAATAGTGTGACAATTTCTGCCCTGGGGTTTACATAGACTCATAATTGTTGTTATAATGGAAATTGAGAAGGATACTGATGTATCAATTTGTATTTTCTCATGTCATTAGGAAAAGAAAATCCAATTTGGAGATTCAAATCGTTCATGAATTCGCAGTCAGAAGTCAATAGTTAATGGTTCCAATTTGTCATAACTTTTGACTTTTGCGAATTCAAATCCACATTTTTTTTTTTTCAATAGAAAGTGAGAGAAGTTGGCTATTTTGAGATGGGTGGATCCAATCCAATCAAAAGGTGGGAAGGGTTTCTTTTAGGATTAGGAAAGAAAAGGATTAGAAGTTAAGAAAACCGGAACTCAAGGTGCAAATCCAATAAAAGAAAGTTCCGTACTGTGGGAAAAATTTCATAGATTTTCTATCATTTTGGCGGCATGGCCGAGTGGTAAGGCGGGGGACTGCAAATCCTTTTTCCCCAGTTCAAATCCGGGTGTCGCCTGATCAACAAAACAAAAGACTCGAAATATCTTCGTCTGTTCTGCTGATATAACTCGCCGAAGTATTTCCCAGCAGAAGCGGACCGTTGCCATTTCTTTGATTCGAAGCATCCGGCTGGGGCGGGGGTTTTCTGTAAATCCTCGTATCTAGGATTTAAGGAAATATTCTAATGGTAGACGGGTTATGAAGTATGAAGACTTCGAGATTCCCTTCTACTCGGCAACCCCTAATCAAGAATATCCTTCTACTGTCTCCCTACTCTTTCACAGAGAAAAATGGAAAGGGTACGAATTTGATCAAATGGGATTTTAGATAAGGATTATCCGCTTTTTACTTAAATTTAAATGAGGATCAACAACAAAAAAAAAATATAGGCCTTATTATTCCTACACGTTCCATTAGGAGCATTCCCTCGAGATGTTACTACGTATTTTGCTTATGTTTCATCTTTCCTGATTGGAAATCATCATATAGGAATTTTTTTTTATGAGTGCATTGAGTGAATTGGTTTATCAATAGTGTTCGATCAAAATCCCCTTTTGACTCCGCGCCCCCGATTCCACTATACTATTATTAGTGAGGAATGAAGGAATAATTCCTTCATTGTTATAGAAATAAGGGGACATAATTCACATGGATATAGTAAGTCTCGCTTGGGCTGCTTTAATGGTAGTCTTTACATTTTCCCTTTCACTCGTAGTGTGGGGAAGAAGTGGACTCTAGGGGTATTACTAATTGAGTTGGGGAATCAAAATCAAACTGTATCAATTGTTTTCTAGATCGTTCCGCAACGCGTTTTGAACTATTTCAAATGAAAATAAAAATATCTTCATTTCGAATTCCATTGGATTCGGATGAAGTAATGTATTATATGAAGCATACTCTTCAATTAAAGAGATATTTCGTTGATTCCTATCTTTGTATTTCGAAAGGGATCTAAATGATAGGAAATTTAGTCCAATCAAAATTTTCCTAAATTTTTTATTTCAATCGATGAGCTCTTACCAGGCTTCTAGATGGATACTAAGGAAGGCCCGACCTTTTTATTATTATTATTTTATTTGTTTCCCTGTTTACTGTTCAAAGAAGAAGTCGTTTTGTTAAGTGTATACGCACTTTCTATCAGAAAATAAACATAGCGGTTGTCTAACGAGATAATATAGATAGGAGGATCTTCCCTCAGGCGAGTGGCATATTGCACATTTACTGATACCGACTGCTTTCTAATTTTAGAAATTTAATTTATGCTTTATCGACTCACATTTCATATCATGGTTCCGGGCGTTAACGTTAAGGTTTACTCTTCCTTTTCGAACTCCGAGAAGTGCCCATGAAACTCCTGTTGATGGTTCAATCAATTACTTCTTCGGAATGTTTGCTAATAATTTTTTTTTTATTAATTTATTAATAGAAACCCCTATCGTTTTCCTTCATTGATTTATATCTTTTGATAGATACCGAGATTCATATTGAACATCAGAAAAAATCTAGTAACTAGTAATTAGAACCCTAAGACATAAGAATAATTGTTTTACTCTTATTTCAGATTGATCGAAACAAATACAAATAGGTGTAGCAAATAAATAGAATTGGGCGCTATGTCAATTCCATATATGGAATTCATATCCACATACATATATAATATTGTATATTAATCTATATTAAGTTAAGCCTCTACCTTTATTCTAGAGTACAACTTTATACACTACTATAATACCAATAGATCATATGGTAGGAAGATTCATCTATTTCTTTCTACCATACGATCTATCATTAGAATACTGCGGATTATAAGTCCGCTTATTTCATTTAAGTTTCATTTAAGACGCGAAAATTGGAATCGTTTTCATTTTATTTCGTCAATTTTTGATAAGAACTAAGAAGTCAAGTTTAATTCAAATTAATGATTAATTAATTAAT